GTATTGTCTGACTCATGGGGATATGAGAAAGTGTTTTTAGTGCCAAAACGAGTAATACTAATAAAAGGCTGCACCGTGCTTCTTACATTTTCATTACTATTTTCATTACTATTAATTCGATATGTGTTTAAAAAAGAAGTTTTTTCATTGTTTTTCGTCGTTAATAAATATAATAAACGCAAATTTTTTTTAATAATTTCGGGTCCTTCTTTATCTTTACCCCATAGAGACATTGAATAGAACGAACTGCTTTTTTTGCCACTGTAAGTTTGAAAATAAACGTTTAAATGTCCTTCAAAAGCAAGTAAATAGATCCGAAACATATAAAATGCAGTTAATCCTGCTGTGGACCAAGCTATTATTGCAAAAATAGGTGAATACAACCAACTATCATTAAGAATTTCATCTTTGGACCAAAAACAAGCAAGGGGTGGAATACCAGAAAGAGAAAGTGTACCCAATAAAAAAGCAGTTTTTGTAATTGGTACATGTTTTCTTAAACCGCCCATAAGAACCATATTCTGACTTTTATCTGGAGAATATCCAACAATAGCTTCCATCGCATGAATAATTGATCCAGATCCTAAGAACAACAATGCCTTCGAATAAGCATGAGTAATCAAATGAAATAAAGCAGCTCGATAAGACCCCATACCTAGAGCTAACATCATATAACCCAATTGAGACATTGTAGAATAAGCTAAGCTTTTCTTAATATCTTTTTGAGCAAGAGCTAAAGTGGCTCCTAAAAATAATGTTATTATACCTATCAAAGCTATTAGATTTAGAATGTAAGGTATAACTATGAAAAGAGGAAGAAGCCGAGCTACAAGAAAAATTCCTGCTGCTACCATAGTAGCGGCATGTATAAGAGCCGAAATGGGGGTAGGCCCTTCCATGGCATCAGGTAACCATACATGAAGTGGAAATTGGGCGGATTTAGCAACAGCGCCGGCAAATAATAGGGAGGCGCATAAAGTAACAAATAAAAAATTAACTTCATTATTAGAAACCAAGTTATTGAATATTTCAAACAAATCCCGAAATTCGAAACTACCTGTTATCCAATAAAAACCCAAAATTCCTAATAATAAACCAAAATCCCCGACACGATTAGTTACAAACGCTTTTTGACAAGCATTCGCGGCACTGGGTCGTGTGAACCAAAAACCTATTAATAGATAAGAACACACTCCAACTAATTCCCAAAAAATATAAATTTGTATCAAATTAGAACTAGTAACTAATCCCAACATTGAAGTATTGGAAAAACTCATATAAGCAAAAAATCTCAAATATCCCTGATCATGAGACATATAATTGTCACTATAAATAAGAACCATAATTCCAACAGTAGTGATTAATATCGACATAATAGAAGTAAGTGGATCAACCAAGCAGCCAAATTCTAAAGAAAAATCATTATTGATGGTCCAAGACCATACATATTGATAGACAGAATTATTATTTATTTGCTGAATAGAAAAAAGGGCTGAAAAAACCATAACTATACTTAATAATAAAACACTAGGAAAAGCCCACATACGGCGAAGATTTTTTGTTGCCGTTGGAAAAAGTAGAAGTCCTGTTCCAATTAAGATAGGAACTGGAAGTGGAATGAAAGGTATAATCCATGAATATTGATATGTATATTCCATAAAAAAAAAAAAAAAAAAAAAAAAAAATTATCTTAATTAATTGTTTCTGAGTCACCGGTTCTTATTTCTTTTCTTTTGAAAGGGGTCGGTTAATAAAAAAAATTAAGATATATAAAATAAAACTTAAATAGAATTTTCTAGCCTTAATTATTCTGAATCTTTCCAAACTACTTCAAATATTTAAAATCAAGAGGTTATAATTGGTCAAATGATATAAATAAGTCACTAGTGAAAAATAAATACGTATTTAATTTTATTAATACTGAATTGTTAATATTAAATTCAAATTTTTAAATAAAATTTTATGAAGATAAAAAATGAAAATTAGAATTTTCATTTTAATTATTACGTATTACAATAATTTTTTTATATCTATAGAACAAGGATAAATAATTATACCAAAAACAGTATTTGATATGAATCATAAAGCCCATAACTAAAACTATTTATTGTAATTCGGTTATTTAGAATCATTAACCAATTTGTTTTGTAACTCATTGTTTGTCTTCCATTACAATAAAAGCTATTTGTAGGAAATGCTATGATATCCAACACTTTAATTTTACGGAAAAAAAAAAGGGGGCAAATAAAATGCCTTTAAATTATGTATTTTGTATCCTTTAACAGATTAACTACTAGTCTCATTTGATAATTAAAATTTTGTGGACTCTTTCTTCGAGCTTGAACAATTTAATTAATATTTAATTAATATTTAATTAATATAATAGAAAAAATTATTAAAGTTTATAGAAAAAATTATTAAAGTTTTTTTTTTTTAATTAAGCGGGAGAAGGGTTGGGTTATTAAACTTTTAGATTTTTTTATTACATGTATAAATGTAACACGACGAAAATAGAAAGAAAACGAAACGGACAATCTTTCTTTTTTTTTTTTTTTTTTTTGTATTATTTTTTTTTATTTTATCAACTTCAATCTATTTGGCATAGTGTACCTTATCGTTCTTATTAATATTTTATGTGATTTTTAACCCCCCCTTTTTTTTTGGAGTCTAATTTAGAGAAAAAATAGATAGAGAATAGTAAAGAACAATTGATTTTGAACAATAGATGTCTTTCACATCCAACCGAAAAACCTATTATAACTTTTTAATGGCAGTTCCAAAAAAGCGCACCTCTATTTCAAAAAAACGTATTCGTAAAAATATTTGGAAAAGGAAGGGATATAGGGCAGCATTGAAAGCTTTTTCGTTAGCGAAATCTCTTTCTACCGGGAGTTCTAAAAGTTTTTTTTGTGTAACAAATAAATAATCTGAATCGTTCTAATAACTAATAAAGTAATATAATTTTGTTTATAGTTTATTTATAAGATTTATAAGTTATAAAAATAAGATTTATAAGTTATAAAAATGATAAATAATATTTATCAATTATAATTAATATTAACATCATAATAGTATAGTAAAAGAATAAATATTAATATATAAGATAAATTACAATATAAACAATATACATTAAAAATAAAATAAATAAAAAAGAATTAGTCTCATAATGTTTTAATTTAAAACGAATATAAAATTGAATTTGTTTTACTTTAATTTGAAGCCAAATTTTTCTTTCGTTTCTGATATAGATAAGAATTCTGTTGTCTACTGAATTCTAAAAATGAATGGTACTTTTTTGTTTGAAAAAAGGGTAAACGCAAGCGCAAGGTTTCGCCTTTCATTTTAGTATGTTTTATCATTTTCCGGATGGGGATTATCACTTTCCCCATCGCCCTTACTCAATAATAAAAAGAATTTTTTTTTAGTTATATTTTTGATTTTATATTATTTTTATATTATAAAGAAGAGGTCGTTGAAACTAATTGATTAAGTTTAAAATGTTTTTTATAATCTTTTAAACCATTATTTTGGGTTTTAGAAATTATTATCACTATATAAATTCCTTAAACCCAATTTAATTAATATTAATAAAAGCCCCGTTTCCATTTTTAGGTAGTTATATGACGAATGAGCCAATTTTGAGTGATCTATTTTAGATCCTATGTTTCGATTGGAAGATCGATCAAGATATAATATATATATATTAATTAAAAAATTTAGAAAATATTTTGAAGTACGGTACAATTTCTATACGAAATTTTTTATATGATTGATACGACCATCCCAAATACCTAACTTAATGGGTTTGCTAAATCTTAACGCAAATTCTCTACACAACAAAAAATCCTAACGCAACCTAACTATGCAAATATTTACATAAATCTTTTGAGTGTATCGCTGAAATTGTGTTATATAAAAATTCAATTTTTTTATTAATCGATAAAATGAATTTTTTATTTTAGATTAATAAAATAAATGATAAAAGAAATTAATCATTAAAAAATGCAAACGAGGCAGAACATTTTTTTTACTTATATCCAGGGATTGAAGTAAAAATTATATAGTTACAACTGTTACATTTTAGTTTTAGGAGAGCATAAAGTAATAGTCTACGAAAAAATACATTGTTAGTTCAGTTAAATAAAATTGACATCCTAAAATACTAAATAACTAAATAAAAAAATACTAAATTAAATAACTAAATAAAAAGATAATAATAAGAAAAATCAATATTATTAACGTTAACGAAAACGTTTTAATCCCTAATTTTTAAACAAGTTTTTATTCATCAATTTGAATGGTTTCCTAAAAAAAAATATTGGATTGAATTAACTCCTTCAAGCTCGACGATTGAATAAAAATAGGTTATTATGATTTCGAATAAGCCGCTATGGTGAAATCGGTAGACACGCTGCTCTTAGGAAGCAGTGCTAGAGCATCTCGGTTCGAGTCCGAGTGGCGGCATGGCATCTTCTAAAAGAGTAAGTCCTATAATGAATTCAATTCCAATTCCAGATTTCAATTCCTATAATTGAGGGACGCCCTTATTAATTTAATAATTTTTATGATATTTTCAACTTTAGAGCATATATTAACTCATATATCCTTTTCGATCGTTTCAATTGTAATTACAATTCATTTGATAATTTTATTAGTCGATGAAATCGTAGGACTAGATGATTCGTCAGAAAAGGGGATGATAGCTACTTTTTTCTGCATAACAGGATTATTAGTTACTCGTTGGATGTATTTGAGGCATTTACCATTAAGTGATTTATATGAATCATTAATTTTTCTTTCGTGGAGTTTTTCCATTATTCATATTATTCCGTATTTTAAAAAACATAAAAACCATTTAAGCGCAATAACCGCGCCAAGTGCTATTTTTACTCAAGGTTTTGCTACTTCGGGTCTTTTAACTGAAATGCATCAATCCGCGATATTAGTACCCGCTCTCCAATCCCATTGGTTAATGATGCACGTAAGTATGATGGTATTGAGCTATGCAGCTCTTTTGTGTGGATCATTATTATCACTAGCTCTTCTAGTCATTACATTTCGAAAATTCATAAGGATTTTTAGTAAAAGCAATAATTTAGAAAATGAGTCAGTTTACTTTAGTGAGATTCAATACGTGAACGAAAGAAACAATGTCTTACGAAACACTTCTTTTATTTCGTCTCAAAATTATTACAGGTATCAATTGATTCAACAATTGGATCGTTGGAGTTATCGTATTATTAGTCTAGGGTTTATCCTTTTAACCGTAGGTATTCTTTCGGGAGCAGTATGGGCTAATGAAGCATGGGGATCATATTGGAATTGGGATCCAAAGGAGACTTGGGCATTTATTACTTGGACCATATTCGCTATTTATTTACATATTCGAACAAATAAAAATTTTGAAAGTGTAAATTCTGCAATTGTGGCCTCAATGGGCTTTCTTATAATTTGGATATGCTATTTTGGGGTTAATCTATTAGGAATAGGGTTGCATAGTTATGGTTCATTTACATTAACATCTAATTGAATAAAAGACTTGACGAATATAAACATAGGACGGCATACAGGTATATATAAGAAAACTTCATGTAAACAATCAAGAACCATTTGAATCATTTCCATTACTTGATTCAAATGGTTCTCACAAATTCAAAAGATATCTAGTTATAATAGAATTCCAATTTATTTATTTTACTTAAAAGAATATAAAATATTTTACTTAAAAGAATATAAAAGACTCATTTTTTTATTGTACAATCAACCATTTTTAAAATCATGGGATTTCAGTTTCATTTTTTGGTTTACTCACAAAAACTATCGAAAAAAATAATTGGATATAATAGCTTCGACCTTGTCAACTGATAATGATAAAACGAAATCGGGATAAACACCAATACCTATTACAGGTAAAAGGATAGAGATCGAAACAAATAATTCTCGCGGTCCAGAATCAAAAAAAGAAGAGTTTGGGGCATTAAAAAGCTTGTATCCATAGAACATCTGGCGTAACATAGATAATGAATAAATAGGAGTTAATATCATTCCAATTGCCATTACAAAAGTAATTAATATTTTTGTCATTAAAAGATATTTTTGACTAGTAAGTATTCCAAAAAAAACTAACAATTCGGCAACAAAACCGCTCATGCCCGGTAATGCAAGAGAAGCCATTGATAAGATACTGAAAGTCGTGAATATTTTTGGAATTGCGATAGCCATTCCGCCCATTTCGTCGAGATAAACAAGACGTATTCTATCATAACTCGTTCCGGCCAAGAAAAAAAGCGCAGCGCCAATAAATCCGTGAGAGATGATTTGTAAAATGGCTCCGTTGAGTCCTGTATCGCTTATAGAACCAATTCCTATAATTATGAAACCCATATGAGATACAGAAGAGTAGGCTATTCTTTTTTTTAAATTACGCTGACCGGGAGATGTTGAAGCTGCATAGATTATTTGAATTGTGCCTACTATAATCAACCAGGGAGAGAATATAGAATGGGCGTGGGGTAATAATTCCATATTGATCCGAACCAATCCATACGCTCCCATTTTTAATAAGATTCCGGCTAAAAGCATACAAGTACTGTAATGTGCCTCTCCATGGGTGTCTGGTAACCATGTATGTAAGGGTATGATCGGTGATTTGACAGCAAAAGCAATAAGAAATCCAATATAGAATATTATTTCCAGTGCTACAGGATACGATTGATTAGCTGATGTTTCAAAATTTAATGTTGGTTCATTGGAACCATATAAACCAATACCCAAAACTCCCATTAATAAAAAAACGGAACTTCCTGCAGTGTACAAAATAAATTTTGTAGCTGAATACAAACGTTTCTTTCCCCCCCACATGGATAGAAGTAGATAAACTGGAATTAATTCTAACTCCCACATGATGAAAAAAAGTAAAAGGTCTCGAGAAGAAAATGGTCCTATTTGACCGCTATACATTGCTAACATCAGAAAATGGAATAGTCGGGAATCTCGAGTAATCGGCCGAGCCGCTAAAGTAGCTAAAGTTGTGATAAATCCTGTCAGTAAAATGGGTCCTATAGAAATTCCATCTATTCCCAATCTCCAGTAAAAATCAAAAAAATCGATCCATTTATAATCCTCTGTCAGTTGCATTAATGGATCATCCAATTGGAAACGATAACCGAATGCATAGGTTGTTAGAAGGAGTTCCACTATGCATATACCTATAGTATACCACCTAATTATCTTATTTCCTCTATGAGGGAGAAAGAAAATTAAGGAACCCGCGAATATTGGCAAAACTACAACTAGCGTTAACCAAGGAAAATTATTCATGGTAAAAACAAGATAAACTTGGACCAGAAAAACCCGTGCTCAAAATAAATAGTTTTTGAGCGCGGGTTTTTGTCGGTAAAGGTAAAAAAATCAAATGTATTCAAGTAGGGTTTTCTGGAACGTATTAATAAGCCAGACCCATACTTCGAGTTGTTTCATGCCATAAATAAACTCGAACACTCAAGAAATCTGTCGGACAGGCGGATTCACATCTCTTACAACCGACACAGTCCTCTGTTCTTGGAGCAGAAGCAATTTGCTTAGCTTTACACCCGTCCCAAGGTATCATTTCTAATACATCCGTTGGGCAGGCGCGCACGCATTGAGTACACCCTATACACGTATCATAAATCTTTACTGAATGTGACATTTGGATCTATAAATTTTTGAATGTCAGAAAGTTTCGATCTAGTAAACTTGTAAATGAATCATATATTTAGACACCAGATGAATCAATAATTTATCATAATTTTTCTAATCAATCTACTTCTGGATTGACTCATGCGATAGAGCCAAGATACTTTAATTTCTTACATTTTTGAAAACATGTATTATTACGTAATGTATGGTCATGGTAATTCTAATTTATGAATATTAGAATTTATATGATTAATACTACTTATTCAACAAATTCGATTGATTGATACGAGTTGATTTTCTGTTACGATAAATTGATGAAACAATAGCCGGGCCAATAGCTGCTTCAGCGGCTGCAATAGCTATAACAAAAATTGAGAAAATATTTCCTTTTAATTGGCGACTATCAAAAAAATCAGAAAATGTTACGAAATTCATATTAACCGCATTCAGTATAAGTTCAAGACACATAAGGGCTCTAACCATATTCCGGCTCGTGATCAATCCATAGATACCGATAGAAAATAAGTAGGCACTCAAAACAAGTACATGTTCGAGCATCATTGACCAACTCCTTATCAATTTCGATTCATTTCAATATGAACTGAACAACAATTCAACAGATTCAATTGACTAGAATAAAAAAAAGTACGGAACAAAGGCAGATTTTCTATTGTTAATAGAATAGATTGAATAATTTCTATTTTAGACATAAACAATCTTTAATTAAAGGGAAATAAATGTAATGTAATGTAATAAAACCGAACAGAGTTTAATGTGCATTGCTAATTCTATAAATTTTTTACTGTCGCGCCACGGCAATTGCACCTATCAAAGCGGCTAAAAGAATTATCGAAACGAATTCAAATGGAAGAAAAAAATCTGTTGATAAATGAATTCCAATTTGTTGACTATTACTTATCAAATCTTGCTCTATAATCTGGTTTGATCTTGTAGTCCAAATAATTCCGTACCATGACGTATCCGTAATAATAATCATGAGTAAAACAAAAATACTTGTACAAACTGGCAAAGTAACCACATCCCCAATGGTCCAAAGATTCAAATCTTTGTAATATTCTGAACCATTCATGAACATCACAGCAAATACGATTAAAACATTTATAGCTCCCACGTAAATAAGGAGTTGTGCAGCAGCTACAAAATAAGAGTTTAATAGAATATAGAATAAGGATATACAAACAAGAACCAGTCCCAATGAAAAGGCAGAATAAATGGGGTTGGTAAATAATACCACCCCCATACCTCCTAGTATAAGAACCGACCCCAGAAAGACTAAAAGAAAATCATGTATTGGTCCGGGCAAATCCATTATATGTAAAATAAGAGATAAATAAATAGAAATGTTTTTCATGACCTTATTGAGACCCGACCAGAAATTTTTTTTTTTCTGATTTTTGAGCAATTCCTAATTTAATCCTAAGTAAATAAATACTAAGGGATATGAATAAATGTGAGTACTATTATTGGACTAATTTCATTCTTTATCTGAAAGAGTCGTTCTAATTCTAAACGATATATTTTTAAAAAAATTATGGATATATTAATTAATGGATTTTCAATCCAAATTAAGACGCGTTTCTTACCAACCAATCAATAGTTGGTATTTGTAGTTATTGACCAAACAACACGAAAGAAACCTAAATTCCTTCTATATTAGTTATTAGTAAAGTAATTATAAATTATTCGTTAATAAGAGATTTACTTATTTATTTGAGGCGAATTCAAAATTGTTCGAATTGTATAATCGTCAATTACTGACATTGGTAAACGACCCAAAGCAATTTGATTATAATTCAATTCGTGACGATCATAAGTAGAAAGTTCATATTCTTCAGTCATTGATAAACAATTCGTTGGACAATACTCAACGCAATTACCACAAAATATACAGACTCCGAAATCAATACTGTAATTAAGCAGCCGTTTCTTGCGAATATCAGTTTCCAATTTCCAATCAACAACGGGTAGATCTATAGGACATACACGAACGCATACTTCACAAGCAATACATTTATCAAATTCAAAATGGATTCGACCGCGGAAACGCTCCGCGGTGATTGATTTTTCATAAGGATATTGAATAGTTACGGGTAAACGATTTGCGTGGGATAAAGTAATCATGAAACTTTGACCAATGTACCTTGCAGCTCGTACTGTTTGTTGACCATAATTCATGAACCCAGTTACCATAGAGAACATATCGTTAATATATATATGAATAGTTTTATGTTTGTTTATTTCTCTTGTTTGAGACACGTTGTGAATATAGAATGTTACTTTACAGTGAAAAGAGTTGGAAAGAAGTTGTTAATAATAGATTACCGAGAGAAATAGGTAAAAGAAATTTCCATCCAAGATTCAATAGTTGGTCCATTCTTAGCCTCGGTAAAGTCCATCTTGTTGTGATAGGAATGAACAAGAACAAATAAGTTTTAGCTAATGTAATAAAGATACCAATTATCGCTCCAAAAACTCCACATGTTTTATTTATTTCAAAAAGCTCAGAAACATATATGTCCGGAATAGATATATTCCAACCTCCCAAGTAAAGAACTGTTACAAATAATGAAGAAACCAATAGGTTTAGATAGGAAGCAACATAAAATAACCCAAATTTTATACCCGAGTATTCGGTTTGATAACCTGCTACTAACTCTTCTTCTGCTTCTGGTAAATCAAAAGGTAATCTCTCACATTCTGCTAGGGAAGAAATAATAAAAATGATAAACCCTATAGGCTGACGCCACAAATTCCATCCCCAAAAACCATATTTTGATTGCGCCTCAACAATATCAATTGTACTTGAACTGTTAGATAATTATAGTCGGTGATACCATCACTGTTACCATCGCTATTACAGAACCGTACATGAGATTTTCACCTCATACGGCTCCTTGAAGGCCAGAAATAAATATAGGGACCGCGTCAGTATTCTTTTTTGAATCTTGATATGTTTGTAGGATGGATAACTATCGGCCGGTCCCAAATTAGACCAATTGAATTCTGTCTGTTATAATTATTTTAATTCAAAATTAAATAAAAAAAGTACTTCTGAATTGATCTCATCCTTTCTTTAATTTAATAATTTCAATAATAATTTCAATTCTTCTTTGTTCAGTAATAACTTAACTGTTCAATAAAATACTTCTTGTAAAAATATCAATAACCCGTTGGTTTCACGTACGAAAAAAAAATTCTATATTAATTAATGAATTATGACACAAATTATATATCTATTAATATGTATATGGGAAAGAATAAAAGTAACAAAGAATAAATAAAGTATATCTTTTTTTTTTTTTCGTTCCTATTCTTCTTTCTATTTCTGAGAAAAAGAGGGCTTTCAAAATAAAGTAAAGGATTATTTCGTTTCGAATAGTTATTTATTAAATCGGTGGATAGGAGTATACTCTGGATTGGAATCGTGTCATGGGGAGTACTGCCTGATCATTTCTACCAACTTAAAGCCCCAATTAGTATTCTTTGTTTGTATATTATGTAAAAATGTCCTTTTGGAGAATTTACATAATCTCCATTACTAATCCTTTACATATGTTCGTGTTTCTAACCATCCACTCGTTTTTGCTCAATCCCCCGTTATGCTAATACATAAAAATGATAGTGAAAACTCAATACGGGGGATCTTTTGAACCCGCTTCAAGTCAGGATGACTAATCAACCAATCTTGGGGGAAACGGTCTCTTCTGTTTATGTTTATTTCCGCTTAACTCTCTAACTCTTATACATAGAAAATGAGAATCAATCTTTTTACTGCGAATTTATATATAAGCTGTTTTCTTTCACTCATATAACTATTTGATTTAGTTCATCAACCCGAATAATGAATAAAAAAAAATTAAGATATCTACTCAATTCAATCCATTCCAACCCTTTCCTTGAAAGGAAGGAATAGAGAAAAGTTTCTGTCTATGTATCAACGAATCGCACGTAGAGATATTGATAACACACATAAAGTTAATGGTATTTCATAACTAATCGATTGAGCAGCAGCTCGTAGACCGCCTAAAAAGGAATATTTATTATTTGACCCGTATCCCGACATAAGAAGTCCAATTGGAGCAATACTGGAAATGGCAATCCATAAAAAAACACCGATATTGAGATCCGCTAAAACAAGGTGATATCCAAAAGGAACTACTGAATAGCTTACTAAAATTGATATGACTGCTATGGATGGCCCGATACTGAATAAACGAGTATCCCCCCTAGATGGAAAAAGATTTTCTTTGAAAAGTAGTTTTGTCCCATCTGCTAGAGCTTGAAGAACTCCCAAAGGGCCGGCGTATTCAGGTCCAATACGTTGTTGTATCCCTGCCGATATTTCTCTTTCTAACCATACAATTACCAGTACGCCTATTGTGATTCCCACTACAAGAGTCAAAATAGGAACAAGAACCCATAGAATTCCATAAACCTCTTTAAAAAATTCTAATCTAGAAAAAGAATCGATATCTTGTACTTCCGGTGTATCAATTATCATTTCAACGATCAACTTCTCCCATAATGATATCTATACTACCTAGTATCGTCATAATATCAGCCAATTTCATTCTTTTAACTAACCGCGGAAGAATTTGCAAATTGATAAAACCCGGCGGGCGGATTTTCCATCTCCAAGGAAAACCACTCTGATCCCCTATGAGAAAAATTCCCAATTCTCCCTTTGGGGCTTCTACTCTCACATAAAGTTCTTGTTTCGGCAATTCAAATGTAGGAGACGGCTTTTTACTAATAAATCGATATTCAAAATCATTCCATTCCGGATTCCTTTCTCTATCAAAGTATCGTATTTCTAAATTCTCATAGGGTCCCCCTGGAATTCCTTCCAGGGCCTGTTGAATAATTTTTACGGATTCTATCATTTCACCAATTCGGACTAGATAACGAGCCAATGAATCTCCTTCTTTTTGCCACTGTACTTCCCAATCAAATTCGTCGTAACATTCATAATGATCAACTTTACGAAGATCCCATTGTATTCCGGAAGCTCGCAGCATTGGTCCCGATAAACCCCAATTTATTACTTCCTCTCTACCAATAATGCCTACTCCCTCGACTCGTTCTAAAAAAATAGGATTTCGTGTAATAAGTTTTTGATATTCAGCAACTCTTGTTAAAAAATAATCGCAGAAATCCAAACATTTATCTATCCAGCCATGAGGTAGATCGGCCGCTACTCCTCCGATACGAAAATAATTATGCATCATTCTCATACCGGTGGCAGCTTCGAATAGATCATATACTAATTCTCTTTCTCTGAAAATATAGAAAAAGGGAGTTTGTGCACCAATATCCGCCATAAAAGGACCGAGCCATAACAGATGAGAAGCTATACGACTCAACTCCAACATAATTATTCTGATATAGCTGGCTCTTTTAGGTACTTGAATATTTCCCAACTGTTCCGGTCCGTTTACAGTTATTGCTTCTGTGAACATAGTAGCTAAATAATCCCACCGTGTTACATAAGGCAAATATTGTATAATTGTTCGATTTTCCGCAATTTTTTCCATTCCTCGGTGTAAATAACCCAATATTGGTTCACAGTCAATAACATCTTCACCATCTAGAGTAATGATGAGTCGAAGAACACCATGCATTGATGGGTGGTGGGGGCCCATATTGACTATCATGAGGTCTTTTCTTGTAGCCGGTATATTCATAGGTTTTTCCTCGATTCATTCTTTCATGAATTGCTGAAAACGAAAAAAAGTTCATTAAAATTCAAGATCTAATAAATCAAATAATTCAAAATGCCTTTATAAAAATTAAAATCAAATTAACGAGTTTTTGACTCCCGAATATCCAACCGATTAATTAATTCTTTATAACATATTCTATTTTTCTTTGACAAATAAGACAGTAATCGTTGGCGTTTTCCCAGAATTTTACGTAAACCTCTCTGAGATAAATAGTCTTTTTTGTGTAATTGTAAATGTGAAGTAAGTCTTCGTATCCTATTGGTGAAACTAACTATTTGAAATTCAACAGATCCTCTGTTTTCGTCTTTTTCTTCTTGTGAAATAACTGAGATGAATGAATTTTTTACCATAAACTGAAATCTTCTCTCCCCCCCTCTTTTTATTTTAAGATATTTTTTATTGATAGATATCTTTATTGATCAGTAATAATAATGCCCCTAATTTTTATTTGGTATATACAAAAATTTTTATTTCGTTATTAATTTCTAATTTTTTAAAATTTAATAAAACTTACTCAATCCTATTTTCATTTTAAAATTGGATTTGAAAGGGGATACAAAAGTATGGTTGGTTTCTTCACTCACAAAAGATAAAAGTTTAGACCTAAAATAAGAAAATTTTGTTCATTCTAGATCTAATTGATATGTCATTGAATTAGTATCATGTATCAGAATGGAATGTAAGACAATGTATGCGTGCATCTCTTTGTCGTCATAGACCAGATCTGGTATGGGAAATATAGGAAAAATGTACTATTAATGAATTTTCAATCGCGGATACATACGTATCCTTACCATACTGAAACAACTGCCATTATTGGTATTAAACCAATAACGATTCATACAAGCTAAATCTTCTAATCGATAATTGGGCCAAAGAAATAGCTTTAATTTTATAAGTTTTTTTTTATATTTTTTGCTTTTATCCACAACTTGACTGTTTACCTCATTCCCATTACAAAAAGATGCCTTTCTATGTCTATTCTTAGAATTTAAACAAATTAGAATTCGCAATTCTCTACGACGTCTAGGCGATAAAATATTTTCAGGAACAAACAAATCATAATTTTTTTTATATCTATTTCCAGTCATCTTTTGATGTTTTGTAATGACTTCATCAGAATTCTTATCAACATGTTTTTTTTCTCGGTATCTTTGATTTATTTGATGTTTACTTTTATGAACTAATGAAATACCGAGGGTTTGATACATAATAAATTTTCCATCATTTTTTATAGCTAGACGAATTGGTTCAATAATCAAAAATCCCCTTTTAATAAATTCTGTAAGAGTTACATCTTTCTGAATCGTCAAAATATCCAGACTCATTTCGCCCCTTTGAATAGAGGATATAGTAATTTCTCTTGGATTTATCAGTCTAAGCAGGAGACAATATACGTTGATGTTATTGATTATTTTTTTATTTAAAGAATCATCCCATCTCAATTGAAAATACAAATACCTTTTTAGGAAGAAATCAAACTCCGCTTTTGTATTGATCTTGTATTGCTTTTTATTTCTATGTTTTTTCATGTCCGATCCCGTATAATCTTCTTCAACATCTTTTTCTTGGTTTGAAAGAGCTGATTTAAGATCTGCTTGGCCCGTGGATTCTTTTTCTCCTTGATTTCGGTTTTCTAATTCAAGAGATTTTTTTTCATTCGACGATATTGATATAAAAGGATCTCTTTTTTTATTTCCAGTGATGCTTTTGTTTTCACTAGCATTTTTTTTTATATTAGAATTAAAAAGTAGTAATTTAATTGGTATAACCCACGGTTTCATTTTATACGTATTATAAAGTCTCACAAATTCTGGCAAGAACCAAAGTTCCAGATTTGATATGGGACGACTTAGTATTTCTTCATTCATTCCCATCCAATCCAAAAGGGGTTTTTGATTGGATAGGTTGATTTTTTGGTCTTGCTGAAGTGTGAGATAAAAAAGACCCTTATTATTGATTTTATCAATTATTTGATACTTATTAACCCTAGTCTTAGTATATTTATTACTGTTAGTGTCAGTATCAATATTGATCCAGGCCTCAATATCGACCTTCGTTTTAAGACAAAAATCGAGAATTCTCCAATCAAAAAATTTTCTATCCGTATTTTTATCCATATCTCGAATATCATCTTCTACCATATTAAATGATTTTTGTTTATGTGTGTTGTAATTATAAAAAATATCTTGGTTAGTTTTTACTTGTAATGGTGATCCATAAATTGAAGAGTACTTCTTAGTTTCATAATTTATAGATTTATATGCTAAAAGATCATATCTATATTGTTTTTTAAAATTATCCTTTTGATTCAATAATAAATCCGTTTCAATTTTTGTTTTTTTTTCGTAGTGAATTAATTCATCTTTTTCATATAAATCACACAAATCTTTATATAAATCTTTATTTTGAGCTATACAGTTCAATATATTTCGCCATTTTTGTGGTACTACTCTAGACCATTTAATTTGAGATACATCACATTGATATTGATAACGACTCCTTAACCAATTTGTCCATTGATTCATTCCAGAATTGCGAAGATTCTTAGGTCTTAATTCGGAATGAAATAGTTCTTGTCTTACAACAAAAAAATCCTTTATTTCATTCTTAAGAAAAAGGGGGGTTCCATTATATTGAAATACGGATTTCAATTTCTCTAACTTAATAAGTTGGGTTTGTGATAATTTGTAAAATACATATGCTTGTGAAAAGTAAGATAAGTCAAAAAAAGTCTTTGAATTTTTTTGACTAAGACTAATATTAGTATTAGAAAGTGACTCTTTTATAATCGAAATAAATTTAATTAAACTTTGATTTGTTTTATTAATTCTTTCTTGATTTGCTTCATTACTGTTAATGTTTTTATTAATAATTTTTTTTGTTGATTCAAGAAAAAGTTGTGTATTGATACTAGGAATATTAATCATAGATAGAAAGATATCTATGTATATCTTTTCAATGAAAAATATTATAAAATAATGGGATTTACGGATTAATCGAGCAGTTCTTCTTTTTAATATCTGCCAAATATTTTTTTGTGATTCCAATCTTTTATCATCATAACTTATTTTGTTAGAACTCAAATTTCTATCTGAAGTTATAAATCCCTTTTTCTTGTCTTTTGTAATTTTTTCTATTTGATTTATGATTGTGTTTATTCTATCAGTCAGATCTTGCATTTTTTTTTCTGTTAATGAATAATTTGTCCAATCCTGAGATCTAATTTGAATGGACGATTCCTGAATCATCCGATTACTGATTATTGAATCTTTTTTAATTTCACTCAATTCATATACTTCTATTTCTCTCAATCCAAATAATATAATTGGGTTTATTTTTGAGAGTTCTTTTATTATTTCTTTTATAAACAGAATGTTTTTAATGATCCATTTTTTTGGTTTTTTTGAGACATTTAGAAACAATTTTGTTTGTTCTTTAAAAATTCCTAGAATTATAAAACATTTCTTTTGCAATTTTTTAATTTTTTTTTTGAGTTCTTTTAAAATCGGTTCAAAAAATGAAAGTTTTTTTCTGGGAGAACCAAAAGGTAGTTCAGCTTCCATTCCAAAAATTGTTAAAAAACAAAAATCATTTTTTTGACCTTGCTTTTTCATTGGATCGTTATAAGGGGCTCGTAACTTAGATCTGTGCCAAGGTTTAAGACGAAAAGGAAATAGGATCTTGATCTGAATGCCGTCTGTTAACCAGTTTTTTGGAAATTCTTTTTCTGATAATTGAACGCCGTTATAGGTACATTTAACATGCATTTCTCTATTCCAATCCTTTAAGTCCTCATACCATTCCGGAAATTGAAATAATAGTATACGGACGATATTTTTAGCTATTATCAATGAAGGTAATATAATATATTTTCTAAGAATTGATTGGGTTACTAATAAAAAACCTCTCATTACTTGAGCAAGTAAAATACTATCCCAGGCTTCCGCTATTTGTATACGCACTTTCTCCTTTCTTTTGTCTTCTTCTTTTTTGTCCTCCTCTTTTTTTTTCGCGCTTTCTTTTGTCTTTTTCTCTGTATAATTCGAAATTGTGAATTCTGTGTTTTTACACAT